GTACTTGTATGCTTCTAGCCGGAATCTTATTAAAAATGGGAGCGTATGGATTAGTTCGAATCAATATGGAATTATTTCCTCATGCTCATTCTCTATTTTCTCCTTGGTTAATAATAGTGGGCGCAGTACAAATAATCTATGCAGCTTCAACATCTCTTGGTCAACGAAATTTAAAAAAAAGAATAGCCTATTCCTCTGTATCTCATATGGGTTTTATAATTATAGGAATTGGTTCTATCACAGATATGGGACTCAACGGAGCCCTTTTACAAATAATCTCTCATGGATTTATCGGTGCTGCGCTTTTTTTCTTGGCTGGAACAACTTATGATAGAATACGTCTTCTTTATCTTGACGAAATGGGTGGAATAGCTATCCCAATGCCAAAAATGTTCACGATATTCAGTAGCTTTTCGATGGCCTCCCTCGCATTACCAGGTATGAGTGGTTTTGTTGCCGAATTAATAGTCTTTTTTGGACTAATTACTAGTCCAAAATTTCTTTTAATGACAAAAATCCTAATTACTTTTGTAATGGCAATTGGAATTATATTAACCCCTATTTATTTATTATCTATGTTACGCCAGATGTTCTATGGATACAAGATATTTAATGGCCCAAACTTTTATTTTTTTGATTCTGGGCCGCGAGAGTTATTTCTTTCGATCTCCTTTTTTTTACCCGTACTAGGTATTGGTATGTACCCCGATTTCGTTCTTTCACTATCAGTTGAAAAGGTTGAAGTTATCCTATCTAATTCTTTTTTTAGATAGTTTTTTTATAAATAAAAAAATGAAAAAAATCTTATCATTTATAAAAAGGTTCGTTGTACAATGACAAAAAGAACGCTTTTTCTTCTCTTGTGTTAAGTAAAAAAACTTTGTATGAACTAGGGAGAGACCCGTTACTTTGATTCGCGAGGCTCTCCCTAGTTCACACAAAGTTTGATATGCGTTATATGCTTTTCTATTCCTATTGGTAAGTGGTAAGAACTCCTTTTTGAATTTAATTAGATGTTAATGTAAATGAACCATAACTATGTAATCCTATTCCTAATAGATTTACTCCAAAATAGCATATCCAAATTATAAGAAATCCAATAAACGCTACAATTGCTGAATTTGTACCCTTCAATTTTAGATTTGTTTGAGTATGTAAATAAATTGCAAATATGATCCAAGTAATAAAAGCCCAAGTTTCTTTTGGGTCCCAACTCCAATAGGACCCCCATGCTTCATTAGCCCATACTGCTCCAGAAAGAATTCCTATCGTTAAAAAGAGAAATCCTAGACTAATAACCCGATAACTCCAATAATCCAATTGTTGAATCAATTGCGACTTATAATAATTCCTTGGAGAAAAAAAAGAAGTTTTTTTTAAAATATTTTTTTCTTCATTCATGTATTCGACTTTATCAAGGAAAAATGACTTATTTAAATTTAATAAATGATTACTCGTAGAAAAAAATTTTCTATTTTTTCGAACTGTAATGACTAGAAGTGATACTGATAATAATGATCCACATAAAAGGGCCACATATCCCAATATCATCATACTTACGTGCATTATTAACCACTCGGATTGAAGAGCAGGTACTAATATAGTGGATTCGTGTATTTCAGTTAAAAGGCCTGAGGTAGCAAAGCCCTGGGAAAAAATAGCACTTGGACCTATTATTGTGCTTAGAATATTTTGATTTTTTTTGAAATACGGAACTATATAAATAAAGGAAAAACTCCATGAAAGAAAGATTAACGATTCATTTAAATCACTTAGTGGAAAATGTTTCGAATAAATCCAACGAGAAATTAATAATCCTGTTATACACAAAAAAGTCGTTATCATGCCCTTTTCGGATGAATCATATAGTTTTACGATTTCATCGACAAAAAAGGTTATCAAATGAATTGTAATTAGAATTGAAACAGTCGAAAAAGAAATATGAGTTAATATATGCTCTAAAGTTGAAAATATCATAAAAAGAGTTCCTTAATTATAAAATCGAAATCGGCAATTGAATTCATTATTCATTATAGGATCTATTTTCTTTTTTTAGGAAATGACATGCCGCCACTCGGACTCGAACCGAGATGCTCTAGCACTGCTTCCTAAGAGCAGCGTGTCTACCAATTTCACCATAGCGGCTTGTCTTGACCTCATAATAGCCTATAAATAAGCAATCGTCTAGATTTAAGAATTCAATTGGGTGCAATATTTTCAGGAAAGATTCAAATCAATAAATAAAATCTGTTCAAATATGTCCTTGAACGTTCATTATTTTAGTTTAGGGTTTTAGTTTTATTGTGTATTTGAGAATCTTCTTTACTTGAATTCTTGTAAAACCAAAAAGTCTTACTATCAATTAAGGGATAGAACCTTTCCTCTAAAAAACATTTTTTAAATTAAATGTTTTTGATTTATTTAATTTTAAAAAGTACAACCAAAAAAGAAGTTTTATCAATGAACAAAAAACCTATTTTAGATTATTCAAAATTCACACATATTTATCCATAAAATTTACACTAAGTGTTTTTGCGTGAATTGATGGCCAGAGATATATGGGCTCTATTCTATATAAGAATTTACAGAAAATCCAAAAGAAAAGTAAGAAAGTTGTGCAAAAAAAAATCTTTTATAGTACAAATAAGTTGCTGGGGGAAATAAGACTCCTATTCTGGAAAGAAAATATATTAAAAAGAAAGTGAGTATCTTGTGTTTTTTTGTTAAAAAAAAAAGACTTTGTTTAAATTCGGTTTAAAGTAAAAGTAAAACAGAAGAATTCCATTTCCTATGAATTAATTCAACAGGAAATGGAATTTGAGAATTGTCTTTTTGAAACGGAAGAATTTAATTTTTAAGTCAGGTCAATTTAGATTTTTATAAGGTGTTCTGTTTTATTTCTTAATAACTTATTTTTTTATTTTATTTGTTTGTCGCACAAAAAAACTTTTTGAAATCCCGGTAGAAAGAGATTTCCCTAAAGAAAACGCTTTTAACGCTGACCAATAGCCTTTCCTTTTCCAAAAATTTTTACGAATACGCTTTTTTGATGCAGAAGTACGTTTTTTTGGAACTGCCATTTAAATAAAAATTAAGAGATTACTCATTGGTATAGCTGGATGTGAAAGACATCTATTGTTTAAAAAAATCTGCGCTTTTCTAGATAATTTTTTTTCTAAAATTCTAAAAGAATGGAATATGAACGATATGGTAAAATCGCATAAAATTTTTCTAAAAAATAAAAAACAAGAAGAATATTTTTAGTAACTTGTCAAAATTTGACTTGCATTTTCAAATTCGAAGGAGACTCATAATTAATCTTTGTCTTTTATATGATTTGACCAATTGTAACTTCTTGATTTGAATATTTGAAATATTTAGAAGAAATTCAGAAAGAGAAAGAATAAGTAAAAAGAAAGAAAAATGAAAAATTTTTCTTTTTTATATTTAAGTTAGGTTAAGCTTAGTGCATATTTTCATTTTTTTATTGACTCCTTTCAAAAGAAGTAAGGTCCGATAAATCGGAAAAATTTAATTAGGAATTTCAATTTTTTTATGCAACAGACATATCAATATGGGTGGATTTTACCTTTTGTTCCACTTCCAATTCCTATGTTAATAGGAGTGGGACTTCTTCTTTTTCCGACAGCAACGAAAAATCTTCGTCGTATGTGGGCTTTTCCAAGTATCTTATTGTTAAGTATAGTCATGATTTTTTCAATTAATCTGTCTATTCAGCAAATAAATAGCAGTTCTATCCACCAATATGTATGGTCTTGGACACTCGATAATGATTTTTCTTTAGAATTTGGCTGCTTGATCGATCCACTTACTTCTATTATGTCAATGTTAATCACTACTGTTGGAATCATGGTTCTTATTTATAGTGATAATTATATGGCTCACGATCAAGGATACTTGAGATTTTTTGCTTATATGAGTTTTTTCAGTACTTCCATGTTGGGATTAGTTACTAGTTCAAATTTGATACAAATTTATTTTTTTTGGGAATTAGTTGGAATGTGTTCCTATCTATTAATAGGGTTTTGGTTTACGCGACCTCCTGCAGCAAATGCTTGTCAAAAAGCATTTGTAACTAATCGGGTAGGGGATTTTGGTTTATTATTAGGAATTTTAGGGTTTTATTGTATAACAGGTAGTTTTGAATTTCAGGATTTATTCGAAATACTCAATAACTTGATTTATAATAATGAAGTCAACTTTTCCTTTGTTATTTTGTGTGCTGCTTTATTATTTACCGGTGCAGTTGCTAAATCTGCACAATTTCCCCTTCATGTGTGGTTACCCGATGCTATGGAGGGACCCACTCCTATTTCGGCTCTTATACACGCTGCTACTATGGTAGCAGCGGGGATCTTTCTTGTAGCTCGCCTTCTCCCTCTTTTCATGGTTATACCCTATATAATGAATTTAATCTCGTTGATAGGCATAATCACATTATTATTAGGAGCTACTTTAGCTCTTGCTCAAAAAGACATTAAAAGGGGTTTAGCCTATTCGACAATGTCTCAATTGGGTTATATGATGTTAGCTCTAGGAATGGGGTCTTATCGAAGTGCTTTATTTCATTTGATTACTCATGCTTATTCCAAAGCATTATTATTTTTAGGGTCTGGGTCCATTATTCATTCAATGGAAACTGTTGTTGGCTATTCTCCGGATAAAAGTCAGAATATGGTTTTTATGGGTGGTTTAACAAAACATGTACCGATTACTAAAACCTCTTTTTTATTAGGTACACTTTCTCTTTGTGGTATTCCGCCTCTTGCTTGTTTTTGGTCAAAAGATGAAATTCTTAATGATAGTTGGTTGTATTCGCCAATTTTCGCAATAATAGCTTGGGCTACCGCAGGATTAACCGCATTTTATATGTTTCGCATCTATTTACTTACGTTTGAAGGTCATTTAAATGTTCATTTTCAAAATTATAGTGGCAATCAAAATACTTCTTTCTATTCCATATCTCTATGGGGTAAGGG